TTCGGGATTGATCCCCAATAATGGATCAGATCGCACCAATATCAATCCTTTTTATTTCAAGGCGAGGATTCAATCACTTACCCAGCATCAAGGGACTATTCGTACGTTGCTGAATAGAAATAAGGAATATCCATCTTTTCTGATTTTGTCATCATCCGATTGTTTTCGAATTGGCCCATTCAATGGTTCGAAATCTCACAAAGTGACAAAAGAATTAATTAAAGAAGATCCCGCGATTCCCATTAGGAATTCATTGGGTCCCTTAGGGATTGTACCTAAAATCACGAATTTTTATTCATTTTACTATTTCTATTTAATAACTAATAATCAGATCTTGTTAAATAAATATTTGCTACTTGACAATTTCAAACAGACTTTCCAAGGACTTCCATATTATTTAATGGATGAAAATGGAAGAATTTATAATCCCGATTCATGCATCATTTTGAATCCATTCGATTTGAATTGGTGCTTTCGCCCTCACGATTATTGTGAGGAGACATCCACAATAATTAGCCTTGGACAGTTTATTTGTGAAAATGTATGTATATCCAAATACGGACCACACATAAAATCGGGTCAAGTTCTAATTGTTCACGTTGACTCCTTAGTAATAAGATCAGCTAAGCCTCATTTGGCTACTCCAAGAGCAACTGTTCATGGCCATTGTGGAGAAATCCTTTATGAAGGAGATACATTAGTTACATTTATATATGAAAAATCGAGATCGGGTGATATAACACAAGGTCTTCCAAAAGTGGAACAAGTGTTAGAGGCGCGTTCGATTGATTCAATATCGATGAACCTAGAAAAGAGGGTTGAAGGTTGGAACGAACGTATAACAAGAATTCTTGGAATTCCTTGGAGATTCTTGATTGGCGCTGAACTAACCATAGCGCAAAGTCGTATCTCTTTGGTTAATAAGATCCAAAAGGTTTATCGATCCCAGGGGGTGCAGATCCATAATAGGCATATAGAGATTATTGTACGTCAAATAACATCAAAAGTGTTGGTTTCAGAAGATGGAATGTCTAATGTTTTTTCACCTGGAGAACTTATCGGATTGTTGCGAGCAGAACGAACAGGGCGCGCTTTGGAAGAAGCGATCTGTTACCGAGCCATCTTATTGGGAATAACGAGGGCGTCTCTGAATACTCAAAGTTTCATATCCGAAGCGAGTTTTCAAGAAACCGCTCGAGTTTTAGCAAAAGCCGCTCTACGAGGTCGTATTGATTGGTTGAAAGGCCTGAAAGAGAACGTTGTTCTGGGGGGGATGATGCCTGTTGGTACCGGATTCAAAGGATTAGTCCAACGTTCAAGGCAACACAGCAACATTCCTTTGGAAATCAAGAAGAAGAATCTATTCCAGGAGGAAATGGAAATGAGAGATATTTTGTTCCACCACATAGAATTATTTAGTTCTTGCATCCCCAAAAATTTACCTGATACATCAGAACGATCATTTACGGAATTTCATGACAGATTCATTCTTTTCTTTTAACTATCTAGTCCTGGTCATTTGATTTGGTAATAAAGATAATAACGAATAGAAAGCAATTAGTGACTTGAACCATGTATTAACGTAACGGTCAATCTCCGGTAGAAGGTTCCGTCGGAACAATTATTTATTTCAGGTACCTCTTAAAAAAAAAAAAAGAGAGAGAAAGTGTGGGGAGAAATGACAAGAAGATATTGGAACATGAATTTGGAAGAGATGATGGAAGCAGGAGTTCATTTTGGTCATGGTACTAGGAAATGGAATCCTAGAATGGCACTTTACATCTCTGCAAAGCGTAAAGGTATTCATATTACAAATCTTACTAGAACTGCTCGTTTTTTGTCAGAAGCCTGTGATTTAGTTTTTGATGCAGCGAGTATAGGAAAACACTTCTTAATAGTTGGTACCAAAAATAAAGCAGCTGATTCAGTAGCATCAGCTGCAATAAGAGCTCGGTGTCATTATGTTAATAAAAAATGGCTCGGTGGTATGTCAACGAATTGGTCCACTACAGAAATGAGACTTCATAGATTCAGGGACTTGAGATCGGAACAGAATACGGGGAAACTCAACTGTCTCCCGAAAAGGGATGTAGCAATGTTGAAGAGGCAATTATCTCAATTGCAAACATATCTGGGCGGGATCAAATATATGACGGGGTTACCCGATATTGTAATCATCGTTGATCAGCAAGAAGAATATACGGCTCTTCGAGAATGTCTCACTTTGGGGATTCCGACAATTTGTTTAATCGACACAAATTGTGACCCGGATCTCGCAGATATTTCGATTCCAGCGAACGATGACGCTATAGCTTCAATCCGATTGATTCTTAACAAATTAGTATCCGCAATTTGTGAGGGCCGTTCTAGCTATATAAGAAATTGTTGATTAATAATAGGATAAGTCAATGACTTTGGAAACTCCATAAATGGATTGAATCGGTTACTATCCCTGAGTCTCAAAAAAGAGATAAAAATCGCTGGGAATATTATGCGATCGCTTGGTATCCGAAATATACGATTAAAGCAGGCGAGTTGAGAAAGAGATAAGAGATGGCTGAATCAAAATAATTCCTTTTTAAGTTCTATTTCTGTCAGAGGGCAATATGAATGTTCGACCCTGTTCCATCAACTCACTAAAAGTGTTATACGATATATCCGATGTGGAAGTAGGCCAACATTTTTATTGGCAAATAGGGAGTTTCCAAGTCCATGCCCAAGTACTTATCACTTCTTGGGTTGTAATTGCTATCTTATTAGGTTCAGCCACTATAGCTGTTCGGAATCCACAAACCATTCCAACCGACGGTCAGAATTTCTTCGAATATGTCCTTGAATTCATTCGAGACTTGAGCAAAACTCAGATTGGAGAAGAATATGGTCCTTGGGTTCCCTTTATTGGAACTATGTTCCTATTTATTTTTGTTTCTAACTGGTCAGGTGCTCTTTTACCCCGGAAAATCATACAGTTACCGCATGGGGAGTTAGCTGCGCCCACGAATGATATAAATACTACTGTTGCTTTAGCTTTACCTACGTCAGTGGCATATTTCTATGCGGGTCTTACCAAAAAAGGATTGGGTTATTTCGGTAAATACATTCAACCAACTCCAATACTTTTACCAATTAACATCCTAGAAGATTTCACAAAACCTTTATCACTTAGTTTTCGACTTTTCGGGAATATATTAGCTGATGAATTAGTAGTTGTTGTTCTTGTTTCTTTAGTACCTTCGGTGGTTCCTATACCCGTCATGTTCCTTGGATTATTCACAAGCGGGATTCAAGCTCTTATTTTTGCAACTTTAGCCGCAGCTTATATAGGCGAATCCATGGAGGGTCATCATTGACTAGCTTCCGAAATGGTCTTTTTTTTTTTTTTCTCAAAAAAAAGAAAGAAGCTTATCCCAACTCATGGGCGTCTCAAGATAATTGACTCGGGGAACATGATATATACAAATACCGGTATATACGATCTAGAGTAGGAGCAAGAAAAAAAATGTACGATATTAGAGAATTGTAAAAAAAAAAAGGAAAGAGATCGAAAAGATCTTTTTCCTAAGATTCCTGTTTGGCCCATTTATGTCATACCTCTCCAATCGATATTCTATTTATATTTGTTCATTCAGTCAATTACGATTCATAATTTAAATAAGAATTGTTATGTTATCTGTTTCCGATGTGCGCCTAAACAAAAAAAAAAAAAAGAAAAACTATATATATTATTAAGTTAGGTAGGTCTAGCTAGGTATATGTAAGGGCTATAAGTCAATCCCCGTATATGTTTCGAAGAATGATTCTAGAATCCGATTCAATACAAGATACAGATAGTTTGTTTACATTATGAAAGAAACACATGTATATGTGCTATTAGATATTCACTAGTTATATATGGGCTACCCATATATTTCCCATCCCACTGAATTTAGATGGATGCCAATGCAAGCGCTTCCGTTTTATCTGTAACTGTGGATTGAATGAATAAACAAATGAAGTCAAGCATATCGAAGAGAAAGAGCGGAGAATTGAAAGAATGGAATGGTTCGGAACAAAGAAATGGAAGAATTAGAATCGTATAGATTTACAAAGACTCCATGGATAGGAACTAAAAACGAGATATCGAAGTAGTTCTGATGATTCAGTAATATTGTCATTTCAATTCAGAGTTCTTAGTTTTTTTTTTCCGGATAGGTCTTAGTGATGTTAAGTAATAATTCATTGGTTGATTGTATCATTAACCATTTCTTTTTTTTTTGTACGAGGAACTTAATATGAATCCACTGATTTCTGCTGCTTCCGTTATTGCTGCTGGATTGGCTGTAGGACTTGCTTCTATTGGACCTGGAGTTGGTCAAGGTACTGCTGCGGGACAAGCCGTAGAAGGTATCGCGAGACAACCAGAAGCAGAAGGTAAAATACGAGGTACTTTATTGCTTAGTCTGGCTTTTATGGAAGCTTTAACGATTTACGGACTGGTCGTGGCATTAGCGCTTTTATTTGCGAATCCTTTTGTTTAATCCTATAAATTGAAAAATACATACTTCAATTTTCTTATTTGATTGCCGTGGGCTTGTCGAATTATATCAAAACTTCATCCCTACAATCACTTCTTCGTTGATACAATATCCCCCGGAATGGATTGATTTGAGGATGAGGAATTAACATAGCAGACCCACTCGATTTCTTCCCTCCCATTCTTATTCTTAATGGAAACTTTTTTTTTTTACTTTTAGGAAGTGTTGCAACGAACGAGGTATTTCTCAATTGACATGAGACCTGGGACTAATAAATAGATTGGGAATTTAGAAAAAATGTTTATTAAAAATTATTCATATTTATAATAAGGAAATTCATAATAATAATAAAAAAGAAATCAATAAAAAAAGGGGGGCGAAGTGATACAAAAGGAACTCTGTTCAAATTTGTTAGTCCTATCTATAAGAGGAAAGCATATGAAAAATGTAACCGATTCTTTCGTTTCCTTGGGTCATTGGCCCTCC